CAAAAAAGAATAGATTTGATTCAGGTTATAATATATATTGGATTTCCCAATTTATTAATAGAAGGACGAACACGGGGAGTCGAAGAATTACAGATGAATGTACAAAAAGAGTTTCATTCTGTAAACCGGAGACTCAACATTGCTATAACAAGAATTGAAAAACCTTATGGACAACCTAATATTCTCGCAGAATATATAGCTTTACAATTAAAAAATAGAGTCTCATTTCGAAAGGCAATGAAAAAAGCTATTGAATTAACTGAACAAACCGGTACAAAAGGAATTCAAGTGCAAATTGCAGGACGTATCGACGGAAAAGAGATTGCACGTGTCGAATGGATCAGAGAAGGCAGGGTTCCCCTACAAACAATTCGCGCTAAAATTGATCACTGTTCCCATACAGTTAGAACTATCTATGGAATCTTAGGTATCAAAATTTGGATATTTGTAAACCAAGAATAAGAAAATAAGAATAATGGAACTTTCTTTATCTCGCCATTATGCTCATTAATAGAGAAATTTTAGAAAATATTTTCTTATTTTTTTTTTATTAATCAAATAAAAACGAACAATTAGAATTCTATAAGGTTTAATAAAAATTTGATTTACCCTTTATTTAAATTTAATTTAAATTTTAGTATAATTGCTATGCTCAGTGTGTGACTCGTTAGTTTTCTCTTTAGAATTGAGAATTGAGACTGAAAAGAAAAATAGGTTGACCACACTATAAACTTAATAACTATCAAAACTAAAGAAACTCAAAACTCATAACCAACTTATTGCTTCGTATTGTCGAGATCCCAAGAAACAGTTACTATATGACTGAATCAATCATATAGTTGTAGCAACTGAAATCCTTTTCATAAAAAAGAAATCTGATTCTGAATTGTGAAAAAAAAAGGGATGTGGAAAAAGGAAGGGTGATAGAAAGAGAGAATAAAGATCTAAATGATATTAAATGATATATGATTCCCATATGTATGGTTTATGAAGAATTATCCCATAAAAAAGGCAGTGTTATAAAGCATCAACATTAATATACAATAAAAATATAATAAAATAATAATATAAAGAATCTAATCAATATGGATAATATAGTCTATTATATATGTAAGTATGTAATTAAGATAGAAAAAGAAAGAATCCAAATAATAGAAAAAATAGAAAATAGAGAAAAATTTAATTGAGCTTCGGGTTAAGAAAAACTGAGGAGATTGACTCGGAAACAAATAACAGATTCTGTTGAGAGCTCCATTGCAGAGTTCAGGCCTAAGTATTAATAGAGAAGTTATGGGAACGATGGAACCTGTGATTACATAGGATTTTCTTAAAAACGAATCAATCCTAAGGATTCATTGGGTAGGATGGCGGAATGAACCAAGAAAAAATGGATTTCTTCTGAATGGTCATGAATTGATCCTACAAATGAAGGAGAAAAGAGTTAATATTCGCCCGCGAAACCTTTCTTTATTTTTCTTTCATTTAAGAATTTCATTTATTGGATGACTATTGGCGTGATTAAATAGAGGTAAAGAAAAAGACTTTAGAGATTTTGCTAAAAGAAAGAAGCATTCTTTTTATCTTATAATATAAAATAATATAAAAAAACACGCCTAGTTATCTAGTTATATATACAGCCTACCTATGTAACAAATTAAATATAAAAAAATTAGTATATTCTTTCTTTTGTCTTTTGATAGAATATTTGATAGAATAAATTGATAGAATAAAATACATATTTCTATGTAATATGTAATTCTATTGAATCATTTCATTCGCGAGGAGCTGGATGAGAAGAAATTCTCATGTCCGGCTCTGCAGTAGAGATGGAATTCAGAAACAACCATCAACTATAACCCTAAAAGAACCAGATTTCGTAAACAACATAGAGGTAGAATGAAGGGAATATCTTGCCGAGGCAATCATATTTGTTTTGGCAGATACGCTCTTCAGGCACTTGAACCTGCTTGGATCACAGCTAGACAAATAGAAGCAGGGCGAAGAGCAATGACACGATATGCGCGTCGTGGTGGAAAGATATGGGTACGTATCTTTCCCGACAAACCTGTTACTGTAAGACCTACAGAAACACGTATGGGTTCGGGCAAAGGATCCCCCGAATATTGGGTATCCGTTGTTAAACCGGGCCGAATAATTTATGAAATGAGTGGAGTATCTGAAGCTGTAGCCAAAGCTGCTATGGAAATAGCTGCATGCAAAATGCCTATACGAACTCAATTTGTTATTTCAGGATAGGTAAACAAAAGTAAAAGAAGAAGGAGTATTAAGAATAAAAAAACAACTACGGATTTCTTTATCTCTGGACAGACAATATTTCTTTTTTCCATTATCTTGAAATAAGAGATTAAAATAAAAATGATATGATTCAACCTCAGACCCTTTTGAATGTAGCGGATAACAGTGGAGCTCAAAAATTAATGTGTATTCGAATCATAGGAACTGGTAATCACCGATATGCTCATCTTGGCGATGTTATTGTTGCTGTAATCAAAGAAGCAGTGCCCAATATGCCTTTAGAAAGATCAGAAATAATTAGAGCTGTGATTGTACGCACATGTAAAGAACTCAAACGTGACAACGGCATGATAATACGATATGATGACAATGCAGCGGTTATCATTGATCAAGAAGGAAATCCAAAAGGAACTCGAATTTTTGGTGCAATTGCTCGAGAATTGCGACAGTTGAATTTTCCTAAAATCGTTTCATTAGCACCCGAAGTCTTATAGATGAAAATAGGATATATCCTATTTTCATCTATATATAGAATAGAATCTTAGAATATCTGAAATAGATCCGATTAATAGATTGTGTGTGTCTCATGTATATATTTGAAATTTCTAATAATTTTTGATAATCTAGAATAATAAAAAAAAAAAAGAATTCAATAAAAAATAAAATAAAAAAGAAGCATGTTGACTATATCAAAATTAGGGGGCACCAATAACTATAGTTCGTCATGGGTAGGGACATTATTGCCGATATAATAACTTCTATAAGAAATGCTGACATAGATCAAAAGGGAAGAGTTAAAATAGTATCTACTAATATCACTAAAAACATTGTGAAAATACTTTTACGAGAAGGTTTTATTGAAAACGTTCGAAAACATCAAGAAAGTCAAAAAAATTTCTTGGTTTCAACCTTACGACATAGAAAGACTAGGAAAGGTAAGAAAATAAATTTAAAGCGTATCAGCCGACCTGGTCTACGAATCTATTCCAACTATCAACAAATTCCTAAGATTTTAGGTGGAATGGGAATTGTAATCCTTTCTACTTCTCGAGGTATAATAACAGATCGAGAAGCTCGATTAGAAAAAATTGGAGGAGAAATTTTGTGTTATATATGGTAATTCTCCTAGGATACCCTAAATTTCTCTCAAACTTACTATTTGTAAAATAGAGAGGAGAAGTTAATTATAGAACTCTTCCTCTATTAGTTAATACTTAAAGGGGGTTCCCTGGAATGAAAGAACAGAAATTGATTCATGAGGGTTTAATTACTGAATCACTACCCAACGGTATGTTCCGAGTTCGATTAGATAATGAAGATCTAATTCTAGGTTATATTTCAGGGAGAATCCGGCGCAGTTTTATACGTATACTACCCGGAGATAGAGTCAAAATCGAAATGAGTCGTTATGATTCAACCAGGGGACGTATAATTTATAGACTTCGCAAAAAAGATTCGAACGATTAGATCATTCTTTTAAACATCTTTAAACATCCTTTTCGTAGAGATATAATTCAAAGTTCAAAAATGCAATAAACTGATTTTTGTTTTCAAAAAAAAGAGATTTAGAATGAAAGTAAGGAATGATAAATATGAAGATAAGGGCTTCTGTTCGTAAAATTTGTGAAAAATGTCGCTTGATTCGTAGGCGGGGGCGAATTATAGTTATTTGTTCCAATCCGAGACATAAACAGAGACAGGGGTAAAGAACTTTTTCATTTTTCTTTTAAAAAGAAAATCCATGTACATGTAAAAAGAAATAAGAAAGGATTCGTTTTCATATGAAATGGGTATCCTCATCTCTTTCTGTAGATTTCTGATTCTTTTTTCTTTTATTCTTATAAATCTAACCTAATAAAATATGACAAAACCTATAGCAAAAATGAGTTTACGTAAGAATGCACGTATTGGTTCAAATAAGAATGAACGTAGAATACCAAAAGGAGTTATTCATGTTCAAGCGAGTTTCAATAATACTATTGTAACTATTACAGACGTACGAGGTCGGGTGGTTTCTTGGGCTTCCGCAGGTACTTCTGGATTCAGAGGCACAAGAAAAGGAACACCCTACGCTGCTCAAGCCGCGACATTTAATGCTATTCGTACATTAGTGGATCAGGGTATGCAACGAGCAGAAGTTATGATAAAGGGTCCAGGTCTCGGAAGAGATGCGGCATTACGAGCCATTCGTAGAAATGGGATACTATTAAGTTTCGTACGTGATGTAACACCCATGCCGCATAATGGATGCCGTCCCCCTAAAAAAAGACGTGTGTAGAAATAAGAATTCAAGAGATTCCAAGAAAAAGAAATGATTCTGATCCAATAATTCTAAATAAAAGAAAAATAAGAGTATGGTTCAAGAAGACGTAGTAGGATCCACTCGAACACTACAGTGGAAATGTGTTGAATCAAGAGTAGACAGCAAGCGTCTTTATTATGGTCGTTTCGTTATGTCCCCGCTTATGAAAGGTCAAGCCGATACCATAGGTATTGCCATGCGAAGGGCTTTACTTGGAGAAATAGAAGGAACATGTATCACACGTGCAACATCTGAAAATGTGCTGCATGAATATTCTACGATAGCAGGTATTGAAGAATCAGTACATGAGATTTTACTCAATTTGAAAGAGATTGTATTGAGAAGTAATCTTTATGGAGTTAGGAACGCATCCATTTGCGTCAGGGGTCCAAAATACATAACAGCTCAAGATATCATCTCACCACCTTCTGTAGAAATAGTTGACACGACACAGCATATAGCTAACCTGACAGAACCAATTGATTTGTGTATTGAATTACAAATCAAGAGAGATCGCGGATATCGTATGAAATCCACAAATGACTCTCACGATGGAAGTTATCCTATAGATATTGTATCTATGCCTGTTCGAAATGCGAATCATAGTATTCATTCTTATGGGAATGGGAATGAAAAACAAGAGATACTCTTTATAGAAATATGGACGAATGGAAGTTTAACTCCTAAAGAAGCACTTTATGAAGCTTCTCGTAATTTGATTGATTTATTGATTCCTTTTCTACATGCAGAGGAAGAGGACATGAATTTCAAGGAAAATGAAAACAGATGGAATCTACCCCTTTTTTCCTTTCAAGACAAATTCACTAATCTCAAGAAAAACAAAAAAGGAATTCCATTGACATGTATTTTTATTGACCAATCAGAATTGTCTTCCAGGACCTATAATTGTCTCAAAAGATCCAATATACATACATTATTGGACCTTTTGAGTCACAGTCAAGAAGATCTTATGAAAATGGAATATTTTCGCACAGAAGATGTAAAACAGATATTGAGCACTGTACAGAAGCATTTTGCAATAAATTTACTTAAGAAAAAGTTCTAATTTTCAATCCATTAGATTCTTTTCATTTATTCTATTTTTTTTAGAAAGAAAAAAAAAATAGAATAAATTTTGAATTTCCGACACAGTCCATATATTTGCAGAATAGATCATAAAAAGATTGATGTATCTAAGGAAGATCCCCTTCTAGATCTTCCTTAGATATCTATGTTGTGGTATTTAACGGTTTAATCAATTTGAAAAAGACCTAAAGTTAAGGATTTCTCAATAGGTAAAGTTGCTCCAATCCCTAACCAAAGAGCTACTGCGGTACCGATCAAAAAGACTGTTGTGGCTACTGGACGACGAAATGGATTTTGGAATTTATTGACATTCTCCAAAAAAGGTACTGTCAATAATCCTATTGGTACTGAAACCATTAAAAGAACACCCAATAACTTATTGGGTACTGTGCGAAGTATTTGAAATACGGGAAAGAAGTACCATTCGGGTAATATTTCCAACGGAGTTGCAAACGGATCCGCCGGTTCACCGATCATTGACGGCTCTAGAACTGCTAAGCCCACATTACATGCAATAGTGCCTAGAATTACTACTGGAAAAATATATAAAAGATCATTGGGCCATGCAGGTTCTCCATAATAATTATGTCCCATCCCTTTAGCCAATTTAGCTCTTAATACAGGATCATTCAAATCAGGTTTCTTTGTTATTTGGATAGGTGAATTCTTGTGGATCCATCCCCCAAAGGAACCGGACATGAGAATTTTTTATCATCCGGCTCGAGCAAGAATCAAAAGAATCACAGAAATAGATTCATAGAACATAAATAGGTCCATAGAAGATCTATATTTCATACATATCTACATAAAGAATGTAGAATGAGAAAAGATTTATAAAATTACATTTCCCCAAGTTTCAACGATTCATTATTCATTGCAAAGAATTAAGTTCTGGCAACAAGGAAATGCTCAATATCCAAGTCGGCTTACAAATTAGATCATGATCAAGTGCTTTTTGGATTGTCTCATGTCTTTTGATTAGTATTTATCCCCACAATATCTTGATTGTATTACATACAAAAATACAAAATTTTTACTTGTTACTAATAAAATCTTAGCCCTTGTTCTTCCTTAGATCCCTTATTTAACTCCGATAGTATCATAGATCAGGGTTGATGCAGAGGAAATGAATGCATCTACATACTATAAAAACTTACTAAGATTACTATCCAATTATACTATCAAATTAATTCTAATAAAAATTACTAAAAAAAAATAAAACAAAGTGAATAAATAGAACATTGGATCATTCCACATCACTTATTATAGGGATCTTACGGAGCCTTTTCATGCATGACAAGATTTGGGTATGATCATAGAAAATATTCTCCTCAAGCAAACCGGCCTATCCTATTATCCTATGCTATATAAAGGGATTGACGTGATGTGATGGTTGGATGCGGAGACACATTGGGTTGTGAATTCCAATGTGGCGGATAAAATCATATATCTGCACGGGCCAATCAATAGTTCAAGTCACACACTCCCATAATCCATCCTCTTTTTAGGAAAATATACTTCAACTATTCTATTCGTATCAAATAAAAAATACTTCAGAGTTGAATAGAAGTATCCAAATAACATGCCTTATTTTTAAACAATCCATATTTGTAGCAATGAAAGACTCTTGTCCCTCCCCGATATGATAAATTACAAATATCTATGATCTGCCTTTTCTATAAAGGACCCGAGATACCTTGCTTACGTATCATTGGAAAGTGCATTAACATAAATACGGCAGTAAGAAGAGGTAATACAAAAGTATGTAAACTATAAAAACGAGTCAAAGTGGACTGGCCCACACTAGCACTTCCACGTAATAATTCTACCAAAGGTGATCCTATTATAGGAATAGC